GCTAGCGTAGCTTAATATAAAGCATAGCACTGAAGATGCTAAGATGGGCCCTAAGAAGCTCCGCATGCACAAAGGCATGGTCCCGACCTTACTATCAGCTCTAACTCAACTTACACATGCAAGTCTCCGCAACCCCGTGAATATGCCCTCAATCCCCTGCCTGGGGACGAGGAGCGGGCATCAGGCACAAACATTAGCCCAAGACGCCTAGCCAAGCCACACCCCCAAGGGAATTCAGCAGTGATAGACATTAAGCCATAAGTGAAAACTTGACTCAGTTAGTGTTAAAAGGGCCGGTAAAACTCGTGCCAGCCACCGCGGTTAGACGAGAGGCCCCAGTTGATAATACAACGGCGTAAAGGGTGGTTAAGAACAGATAAAAATAAAGCCAAATGGCCCCTTGGCCGTCATACGCTTCTAGGTGTCCGAAGCCCTAACACGAAAGTAGCTTTAATAAATTCATCTGACCCCACGAAAGCTGGGAAACAAACTGGGATTAGATACCCCACTATGCCCAGCCGTAAACCCAGGCATCCAACTACGATCAAATGCCCGCCAGGGTACTACGAGCATCAGCTTGAAACCCAAAGGACCTGACGGTGTCTCAGACCCCCCTAGAGGAGCCTGTTCTAGAACCGATAACCCCCGTCTAACCTCACCACTTCTAGTTATTCCAGCCTATATACCGCCGTCGTCAGCTTACCCTGTGAAGGTAATAAAAGTAAGCAAAATGGGCACAGCCCAATACGTCAGGTCGAGGTGTAGCGCATGGAGTGGGAAGAAATGGGCTACATTTTCTAGTATAGAATATTACGAATATGCACCATGAAACAGTGCTTGAAGGAGGATTTAGTAGTAAAAAGGAAATAGAGTGTCCCTTTGAACCCGGCTCTGAGACGCGTACACACCGCCCGTCACTCTCCCCCGTCAAAACGCACCAAAAATACCTAATATAATAGCACCAGCAAGGGGAGACAAGTCGTAACACGGTAAGTGTACCGGAAGGTGCACTTGGACTAAACCCAGGGCGTGGCTGAGTCAGTCAAGCATCTCACTTACACCGAGAAGACATCCATGCAAATTGGGTCGCCCTGAGCCAAACAGCTAGCTTAACTACTTAATAAACAAACAATATAAATAAAACAAAATAAGCCTAACACCAAAAACTAAACCATTTTTTTACCTGAGTATGGGAGACAGAAAAGGTTACATAAAGCAATAGAAATAGTACCGCAAGGGAAGGCTGAAAGAGAAATGAAACAACCCATATAAGCACTAAAAAGCAAAGATTAAAACTCGTACCTTTTGCATCATGATTTAGCCAGTACAACCAAGCAAAGAGACCTTTAGTTTGAAACCCCGAAACCAGGTGAGCTACCCCGAGACAGCCTATTAAGGGCCAACCCGTCTCTGTGGCAAAAGAGTGGGAAGAGCTCCGGGTAGAAGTGACAGACCTACCGAACCTGGTGATAGCTGGTTGCCTAAGAGATGAATAGAAGTTCAGCCTCGTACTCCCCAAATCAAATATACCCAAGCAAGACCCCAAGAGAAATACACGAGAGTTAGTTAAAGGGGGTACAGCCCCTTTAACAAAGGACACAACCTTTCCAGGAGGATAAAGATCATAATATATAAAACATACTGTTCTAGTGGGCCTAAAAGCAGCCACCTAAACAGAAAGCGTTAAAGCTCAGACAGAAAAAAGTTTATTATCCTGATAAAAAATCTTATTCCCCTAAATATTATTAGGCCAACCCATGCCCGCATGGAAGAGATTATGCTAAAATGAGTAACAAGAAGGCCTGCCCTTCTCCCAGCACAAGTGTAAGCCAAACCGGACCAACCATTGGCAACTAACGAACTCAACCCGAGAGAGTAGTGTGAATTACAGAAAAACCAAGAAAAACCCACAACTAAACTATCGTTACCCCCACACTGGAGTGCTATTAAGGAAAGACTAAAAGAAAAGGAAGGAACTCGGCAAACACAAGCCTCGCCTGTTTACCAAAAACATCGCCTCCTGCAACATAACCAAGTATAGGAGGTCCAGCCTGCCCAGTGACCACAAGTTTAACGGCCGCGGTATTTTAACCGTGCAAAGGTAGCGCAATCACTTGTCTTTTAAATAAAGACCTGTATGAATGGCTAAACGAGGGCTTAACTGTCTCCCCTTTCAAGTCAGTGAAATTGATCTACCCGTGCAGAAGCGGGTATAATAATACAAGACGAGAAGACCCTTTGGAGCTTAAGGTACAAAACTCAACCATGTTAAGCAACTCAATAAAAAATAGAAACCTTATGGAAGTGAGATTTTACCTTCGGTTGGGGCGACCACGGAGGAAAAGAAAGCCTCCAAATGGACCGGGAAAACCTCCTAGAACCAAGAGAGACATCTCTAAGCCACAGAACTATCTGACCAAACATGATCCGGCCGACATAGTCCGATCAATGAACCAAGTTACCCTAGGGATAACAGCGCAATCCTCTCCCAGAGTCCATATCGACGAGGGGGTTTACGACCTCGATGTTGGATCAGGACATCCTAATGGTGCAGCCGCTATTAAGGGTTCGTTTGTTCAACGATTAAAGTCCTACGTGATCTGAGTTCAGACCGGAGCAATCCAGGTCAGTTTCTATCTGTAACGCCACTTTTCCTAGTACGAAAGGATCGGAAAAGAGGGGCCCATACTTAAGGCACGCCCCACCCCAATTTATGAAAACAAATAAATAAAATAAAGGGAGGGCCAAAACCCCAGCTGGCCGAAATAAGGACATACTGGGGTGGCAGAGCATGGTAAATTGCGAAAGGCCTAAGCCCTTTTAACCAGAGGTTCAAATCCTCTTCCCAGTTTATGCTACACACCCTAATTACCCACTTAATCAACCCTTTAGCCTATATTGTACCAGTACTTCTAGCGGTAGCCTTCCTGACACTTCTTGAACGAAAAGTGCTAGGATATATACAACTGCGAAAAGGCCCAAACGTAGTTGGCCCCTACGGACTACTACAACCCATTGCCGACGGACTAAAACTCTTCATTAAAGAGCCCGTCCGCCCGTCTACATCATCCCCATTCCTATTTTTAGCCGCCCCGGTACTCGCACTAACTCTAGCCATAACTTTATGAGCACCAATACCCATACCCCACCCAGTAACTGATCTCAACCTAGGAATCCTATTTATCCTAGCCCTGTCTAGCCTTGCAGTATACTCAACTCTGGGATCAGGCTGAGCATCAAACTCAAAATACGCATTAATTGGGGCTCTACGAGCTGTGGCCCAAACAATCTCCTATGAAGTCAGCCTTGGGCTAATCCTCCTGTCTGTAATTATCTTCTCGGGGGGATATACACTACAAACATTTAACGTCACCCAAGAAAGCGTTTGACTACTTATCCCCGCCTGACCTTTAGCCGCAATATGATACATCTCAACATTAGCCGAAACGAACCGAGCACCTTTTGATTTGACGGAGGGAGAATCGGAATTAGTATCCGGCTTCAACGTAGAATATGCAGGGGGACCCTTCGCACTGTTCTTCCTAGCCGAATACGCCAATATCCTTCTAATAAACACACTATCAGCCGTTCTATTTTTAGGAGCCTCACATATCCCAAGCATCCCAATACTCACCACAGTTAACCTTATGACTAAGGCTGCATTACTATCCATCATATTCCTATGGGTACGAGCTTCATACCCACGATTCCGATACGATCAACTAATACACCTGGTGTGAAAAAACTTCCTTCCCCTCACACTCGCCTTCGTATTATGACATACCGCCCTGCCAATTGCACTAGCAGGACTTCCCCCACAACTATAGCCAAGGAACTGTGCCTGAATACCCAAGGGCCACTTTGATAGAGTGAATTATAGGGGTTAAAATCCCCTCGGTTCCTAGAAAGAAGGGAGTTGAACCCATACTCAAGAGATCAAAACTCTAGGTGCTTCCTTTACACCACCTTCTAGGGCGGGGTCAGCCAATTAAGCTTTCGGGCCCATACCCCGAACATGACGGTTAAAATCCCTCCTCCGCCAATGAACCCATACGTACTTACAATCCTACTATCTAGTCTAGGGCTAGGAACCACCCTAACCTTTGCTAGCTCTCACTGACTCTTAGCCTGAATGGGCCTAGAAATTAATACGCTAGCGATTACCCCTCTGATAGCACAACACCATCACCCCCGAGCAGTAGAGGCAACCACAAAGTACTTCCTAACCCAAGCCACCGCAGCAGCAATAATCCTATTTGCAAGCACAACAAATGCCTGAATAACCGGAGAATGGAGTATTAACGACCTATCAAACCCTATCGCCAACACAATATTTACAGCAGCCCTAGCACTCAAGATTGGACTCGCGCCCATGCACTTCTGAATACCAGAAGTACTACAAGGACTAGACTTATTAACAGGACTCATCCTGTCTACTTGACAAAAACTCGCCCCCTTCGCACTCATTATCCAAACAGCACAAACTATTGACTCGTCACTACTCGTAATATTAGGAATTACATCCACGCTGGTTGGAGGGTGAGGAGGACTAAACCAAACCCAACTGCGGAAGATTCTAGCCTACTCTTCGATCGCACACATAGGATGAATGATTATCGTAATCCAGTATGCCCCCCAACTTACATTAATCGCGCTAAGTATATATATTATTATAACTTCCGCAGCATTCCTAACCCTAAAAATACTATTAACAACCAAAATCAGTACATTAGCAACAACCTGATCAAAAAACCCCATCCTTACATCAACAGCTGCCCTGGTCCTACTTTCGTTAGGGGGACTACCTCCGCTCACAGGGTTTATACCAAAATGACTAATCTTGCAAGAATTAACAAAACAAGACCTCCCCCTCATCGCCACAATTATGGCCCTAGCCGCCCTAATCAGCTTATATTTTTACTTACGGCTATGTTACGCAATAACATTAACCATCTCCCCAAACATAATCAACTCAACCACCCCATGACGAACTCAAACAACCCAAACCTCTTTATTTCTAGCCCTATTTACTACAGCCGCCCTAGGATTATTACCTATAACTCCAGCCATCCTAATGCTAATTACCTAGGGATTTAGGATAACATTAGACCAAGGACCTTCAAAGCCCTAAGTAGAAGTTAAAATCTTCTAATCCCTGATAAGACCTACAAGAAATTAACTCGCATCTCCTGACTGCAAACCAGGCGCTTTAATTAAGCTAAGGCCTTACTAGATGGGAAGGCCTCGATCCTACAAACTCTTAGTTAACAGCTAAGCGCTCAAGCCAGCGAGCATCCATCTACTTTCCCCGCCGCCTAATCAGTAAGGCGGGAAAAGCCCCGGTAGAGTATTAGTCTACGTCTTAAGATTTGCAATCCAATGTGTTCTTCACCACGAGGCTGATAGGAAGAGGACTTAAACCTCTGTCTTCGGGGCTACAACCCACCGCCTAAACACTCGGCTACCCTACCTGTGGCAATCACGCGCTGATTCTTTTCTACTAACCACAAAGACATTGGCACCCTTTATCTCGTATTTGGTGCCTGAGCCGGAATAGTGGGAACCGCCTTAAGCCTTCTCATTCGAGCTGAACTTAGCCAACCCGGATCACTTCTAGGCGATGACCAAATTTATAATGTTATCGTTACTGCCCACGCCTTTGTAATAATCTTCTTTATAGTAATACCTATTCTCATCGGTGGGTTTGGAAACTGACTTGTACCACTAATAATTGGTGCCCCGGACATAGCATTTCCACGAATAAATAATATAAGCTTCTGACTACTACCCCCATCATTTCTGCTACTACTAGCCTCTTCTGGGGTTGAGGCTGGGGCCGGAACAGGATGAACAGTATACCCACCCCTTTCTGGGAACCTAGCCCACGCAGGAGCATCGGTAGATCTAACAATTTTTTCACTTCACCTAGCGGGTATTTCGTCTATCCTGGGGGCAATTAACTTCATCACCACAACCATTAACATAAAACCCCCGGCCATCTCCCAATATCAAACACCTCTATTTGTCTGATCCGTGCTCGTGACCGCCGTCCTACTCCTCTTATCACTACCCGTTTTAGCTGCCGGAATTACAATACTACTAACAGATCGAAATCTCAATACAACATTTTTTGACCCGGCAGGTGGAGGAGACCCAATCCTTTACCAACATTTATTCTGATTCTTTGGTCACCCAGAAGTCTATATTCTAATTCTTCCGGGGTTTGGAATTATCTCTCACGTTGTAGCCTACTACTCCGGTAAAAAGGAACCATTTGGTTACATGGGTATGGTATGAGCAATAATGGCCATCGGCCTTCTAGGGTTTATTGTATGAGCCCACCACATATTTACCGTTGGAATAGACGTAGATACTCGTGCATATTTCACATCCGCAACAATAATTATTGCAATCCCAACAGGTGTAAAAGTATTCAGCTGATTAGCCACACTTCACGGAGGATCAATTAAATGGGAGACACCCATGCTATGGGCTCTAGGGTTTATTTTCCTTTTCACAGTAGGCGGACTCACAGGGATTGTTCTATCCAACTCATCACTAGATATTGTCCTTCATGACACCTATTATGTAGTAGCACACTTCCACTACGTACTATCAATAGGCGCTGTATTCGCTATTATGGCAGGTTTCGTACACTGATTTCCCCTATTAACCGGGTACACCCTCCACAGCGCATGAACAAAAATCCACTTTGCAGTTATGTTTATTGGGGTCAACCTAACATTCTTCCCACAACACTTCCTAGGCCTAGCAGGCATACCACGACGATATTCTGACTACCCAGACGCCTACGCCCTATGAAATACAGTGTCATCCATCGGATCACTAATCTCTTTAGTAGCAGTTATTATATTCCTGTTTATTCTATGAGAAGCCTTCGCCGCTAAACGGGAAGTACTATCTGTAGAATTAACAACAACAAACGTAGAATGACTCCACGGCTGCCCTCCTCCTTATCACACATATGAGGAACCAGCATTTGTTCAAATTCAATCAAATTAACGAGAAAGGGAGGAATTGAACCCCCATATGCTGGTTTCAAGCCAGCCACATAACCACTCTGTCACTTCCTTCTTAAGACATTAGTAAAATATAAATTACACCACCTTGTCAAGGTGAAATTGTGGGTTAAATCCCCGCATGTCTTTTAAGCCTGGAGCTCAATGGCACACCCAACACAACTAGGATTTCAAGACGCGGCATCACCCGTTATAGAAGAACTTCTTCACTTCCACGACCATGCACTAATAATTGTATTCCTAATTAGCACCTTAGTATTATATATTATTATTGCAATGGTATCAACCAAACTTACTAACAAGTATATTTTAGACTCCCAAGAAATCGAAATTGTATGAACCATCTTACCGGCCGTCATTTTAGTACTTATTGCCCTGCCCTCTTTACGCATTCTGTACCTTATGGACGAGATCAACGACCCCCACTTAACAATTAAAGCAATAGGACATCAATGATACTGAAGCTACGAATATACAGATTATGAAGATCTAGGATTTGACTCTTATATAATCCCAACCCAGGACCTTGCCCCCGGCCAATTCCGACTCCTAGAGACGGACCACCGAATAGTTGTCCCGATAGAATCCCCAATCCGTATCCTAGTATCCGCTGAAGACGTATTACATTCTTGAGCTGTCCCATCCCTGGGTATAAAAATGGACGCAGTCCCAGGACGACTAAATCAAACCGCCTTTATCGCCTCACGTCCAGGACTGTTCTATGGGCAATGCTCTGAGATCTGCGGGGCTAATCACAGCTTTATACCAATCGTAGTTGAAGCAGTACCACTAGAACACTTCGAAAACTGATCCTCATTAATACTAGAAGACGCCTCACTAAGAAGCTAAATATTGGACAAAGCATTGGCCTTTTAAGCCAAAGATTGGTGACTTCCGACCACCCTTAGTGAAATGCCACAAACAAACCCCAATCCTTGATTCATAATTCTAGTGTACACCTGAATACTTTTCTTAGTCATTATCCCAACTAAAGTCTTAAATTACACTTCACCAAATAAACCAACTCCAGCAAGCCCTAAAAAGCATGAAACTGGAGCCTGATACTGACCATGATCGTAAGCTTCTTCGACCAGTTTGCAAGCCCGGTATTCCTCGGGGTCCCACTAATTGCCATCGCAATTGCACTGCCCTGGGTGCTATATCCAACCCCCTCATCTCGATGAGTAAACAATCGACTCACCACAACACAAGAATGGCTTATTAATCGGTTTACCAATCAATTAATATTACCACTAAATACAGGAGGACATAAATGAGCATTATTATTGACCTCCTTAATAATCTTCTTAATTACAACTAACATGCTTGGACTACTGCCTTACACGTTTACACCCACAACACAACTGTCCCTTAATTTAGGATTTGCAGTACCCATATGGCTTGCCACAGTAATTATTGGAATACGAAATCAACCAACAGTCGCTTTAGGACATCTTTTACCAGAAGGAACACCTATTCTACTAATTCCCGTACTAATTATTATCGAAACAATTAGCCTATTTATGCGACCACTAGCCCTAGGAGTTCGACTCACAGCCAACCTAACCGCAGGCCACCTACTAATTCAACTTATTGCCACAGCTGTATTTGTCCTTCTACCAATAATACCTGTAGTAGCAATCCTAACCGCTGCCCTACTCTTCATGCTGACACTATTGGAAGTTGCGGTAGCAATAATCCAAGCTTATGTATTTGTACTTCTTTTAAGCCTTTACCTTCAAGAAAACGTTTAATGGCCCACCAAGCACATGCCTATCATATAGTTGACCCAAGCCCATGACCGCTAACCGGAGCTATCGCTGCCCTACTAATAACATCCGGCCTAGCAATCTGATTTCACTTCCACTCAACAATACTAATAACCCTAGGATTAGTTCTTACACTTCTCACCATATACCAATGATGACGTGATATTATCCGAGAAGGGACCTTTCAAGGCCACCATACTCCCCCCGTACAAAAAGGGTTACGGTACGGAATAATCCTATTTATTACCTCAGAAGTGTTCTTCTTCTTAGGGTTCTTCTGAGCCTTCTACCATTCAAGCCTAGCCCCCACCCCAGAATTAGGAGGGTGCTGACCCCCAACAGGAATTACCCCTCTGGACCCCTTCGAAGTCCCACTCCTTAATACAGCCGTTCTACTAGCATCTGGGGTCACAGTAACATGAGCCCACCATAGCATCATAGAGGGAGAACGAAAACAAGCTATTCAATCCCTAACACTAACCATTTTATTAGGATTTTATTTTACCGCACTACAAGCCATAGAATATTACGAAGCCCCGTTCACAATTGCAGATGGAGTCTATGGTTCAACATTCTTTGTAGCCACAGGTTTCCATGGACTACATGTCATTATTGGATCAACCTTCCTCGCAGTGTGTCTCCTACGCCAAATCCAATACCACTTTACATCTGAACACCACTTCGGCTTTGAAGCCGCTGCCTGATACTGGCACTTTGTTGACGTAGTATGACTCTTCCTCTACGTATCTATCTATTGATGAGGCTCATAATCTTTCTAGTATTAAAGTTAGTACAAGTGACTTCCAATCACACGGCCTTGGTTAAACCCCAAGGAAAGATAATGAACTTAATTATAACTATTTTAATTATTACAACAGCCCTATCCTTAGTCCTAGCGGTTGTATCTTTTTGGCTCCCACAAATAAACCCCGACGCAGAAAAGTTATCACCATACGAGTGCGGGTTTGACCCCCTAGGCTCCGCCCGACTACCATTCTCCCTGCGATTCTTTCTAGTAGCAATTCTATTTCTACTATTTGACCTAGAGATTGCCCTCCTCCTCCCCCTACCCTGAGGAGACCAACTACATAACCCCACCGAAACACTTTTCTGGGCCACAACAGTCCTAATTTTATTAACCCTTGGGTTAATCTACGAATGAACCCAAGGCGGCCTAGAATGAGCAGAATGGAGGGTTAGTCCAAAACAAGACCTCTGACTTCGACTCAGAAAATCGTGGTTTAACTCCACGACCCTCCTATGACACCCGTACACTTTAGTTTTAGCTCAGCATTCATCTTAGGTTTAATAGGACTAGCGTTCCACCGGACTCACCTACTCTCCGCATTATTATGCTTGGAGGGGATAATACTATCCCTATTTATTGCACTAGCCCTGTGAACACTACAATTTGAATCAACAGCATTCTCAACGGCCCCCATATTATTATTAGCCTTTTCCGCCTGCGAAGCAAGCACCGGCCTAGCACTACTAGTTGCTACTGCCCGCACTCACGGAACTGACCGATTACAAAATCTTAATCTTCTACAATGCTAAAAGTACTAATCCCCACAATTATATTATTCCCAACAATTTGATTAACCACCCCCAAATGGCTGTGGACAACTACAACCGCACACAGCCTCCTAATTGCCTCCATTAGCCTAATATGACTAAAATGAACCTCAGAAACCGGATGAACCTCCTCCAACACATACCTGGCCACAGACCCGCTATCAACCCCCCTCTTAGTACTAACATGCTGACTACTTCCACTTATAATCCTAGCCAGCCAAAATCATATTAACCCTGAACCAATTAACCGACAACGCTCTTACATCACACTTCTCGCCTCACTACAAACCTTTTTAATTATAGCATTCGGTGCCACAGAAATCATTATATTTTATATTATATTTGAAGCTACACTTATCCCGACCCTCATCATTATTACTCGCTGAGGAAACCAAGCCGAACGACTTAACGCAGGGACCTACTTTCTATTCTATACCCTGGCAGGATCCCTCCCACTTTTAGTTGCCCTACTTCTTCTCCAACAATCAACAGGGACACTGTCAATATTAGTACTCCAATATTCACAACCTCTTCAACTTAGCTCTTGAGGCCACATGATCTGATGAACTGGCTGCCTAATCGCATTTTTAGTTAAAATGCCACTATACGGAGTCCATTTATGACTGCCAAAAGCACATGTAGAAGCCCCCGTAGCAGGGTCGATAGTCCTAGCAGCAGTCCTGCTAAAACTTGGCGGGTACGGGATAATACGCATAATAGTAATACTCGACCCCTTATCAAAAGAGCTAGCCTACCCATTCATTGTCCTAGCCCTCTGAGGTATCATTATAACCGGGTCAATCTGCCTTCGACAAACAGACCTAAAATCACTAATTGCCTACTCATCTGTAAGTCATATAGGACTGGTTGCAGGGGGGATCCTGATTCAAACCTCATGAGGATTTTCAGGAGCAATTATTTTAATAATTGCTCACGGATTAGTATCCTCAGCACTATTCTGCTTAGCCAACACAGCATATGAACGAACCCACAGCCGAACAATGATGCTCGCCCGAGGATTACAAATAATTTTTCCCCTCACCGCAGTATGATGATTCACCGCCAATCTAGCCAATTTAGCACTCCCCCCACTACCCAACCTAATAGGAGAATTAATGATTATTACAACACTATTCAACTGATCCCCATGAACAATCTTACTCACCGGTCTAGGGACATTGATTACAGCTGGTTATTCCCTATACATATTTCTTATGTCACAACGAGGCCCAACACCCAACCATATCATAGGACTTCAACCCTTCCACACCCGAGAACACCTATTAATAACCCTACACCTAATTCCCGTCATCCTGCTAGTGGCAAAACCAGAACTCATATGAGGATGATGTTACTGTAAGTATAGTTTTAGCCAAAATATTAGATTGTGATTCTAAAGATAGGAGTTAAAACCTCCTTACTCACCAAGGGAGAACGGAAAATAGTAAGCACTGCTAATTCTTACACTCCGCGGTTAAAATCCGCGGCTTCCTTGCGCTTTCAAAGGATAACAGCTCATCCATTGGTCTTAGGAACCAAAAACTCTTGGTGCAAATCCAAGTGAAAGCTAAAATGACATTAATTATACACTCATCACTCCTCCTAATCTTCTTTATTTTAGTATACCCCCTATTTACTACGCTAAACCCTAATCAACTGGACCTAAACATAGCAAAGATAACTAAAACTGCCGTTAGCTCTGCATTCTTAGTCAGCCTACTACCTCTTATGATTTTCCTAAACCTGAAAACAGAGGGCATCATCACAAATTGACAATGGATAAATACCCAAGCATTTGACATCAATATTAGCTTTAAATTTGATCACTACTCCCTAATCTTTGTCCCAATTGCCCTGTATGTCACCTGATCAATCCTAGAATTTGCACTATGGTATATACATTCTGACCCCAATATTGACCGATTCTTTAAATACTTACTTACATTCCTGGTAGCCATAATTATCTTAGTTACGGCCAACAATATATTCCAACTATTTATCGGCTGAGAGGGGGTAGGGATTATATCATTCCTATTAATCGGATGGTGGCACGGACGAGCAGATGCCAATACGGCGGCTCTTCAGGCTGTCATTTATAATCGAGTAGGAGATATTGGACTAATCATAACTATGGCCTGGTTTGCAACAAACCTCAACTCCTGAGAAATTCAACAAATCTTCGTCCTATCAAAAGACTTTGACATAACAGTCCCCTTATTAGGACTTACCCTAGCGGCAACAGGGAAGTCGGCCCAGTTCGGCCTCCACCCATGGCTACCGTCCGCCATGGAGGGCCCTACACCAGTATCTGCCCTACTCCACTCAAGCACTATAGTTGTTGCGGGGATTTTCTTACTAATTCGTCTTCATCCACTTATAGAAAATAATCAACTAGCCCTAACAATCTGCCTTTGCCTCGGAGCATTAACCTCATTATTTACAGCCACCTGTGCTTTAACCCAAAATGATATCAAAAAAATTGTGGCTTTCTCAACATCAAGCCAACTTGGGTTGATAATAGTTACGATCGGACTAAATCAACCACAACTAGCGTTTCTTCACATTTGCACTCACGCCTTCTTTAAGGCCATACTATTCTTATGCTCCGGATCAATCATTCATAGCCTAAACGATGAACAAGACATCCGAAAAATAGGAGGCCTATTCAACATTATACCTGCCACCTCAACTTACTTTATAATTGGCAGCCTTGCCCTAACAGGAACCCCCTTCCTAGCAGGGTTCTTCTCAAAGGATGCAATTATTGAAGCCCTAAACACCTCTTACCTAAACGCCTGAGCCCTAACCCTGACACTAATCGCCACATCATTCACCGCAGTATATAGCTTCCGACTAGTATACTTTGTAATTATAGGAACCCCACGATTTTTACCCTTATCACCAATTAACGAAAACAACCCACTAGTGATCAACTCTATCAAACGGCTTGCCTGAGGAAGCATTATTGCAGGACTCATTATCACACAAAACTTTCTACCGACAAAAACACCAATTATAACGATACCGACCACCCTAAAATTAGCAGCCATTGCAGTGACAATCACAGGCCTACTTGTGGCCACAGAACTAGCTAATATAACAAGCAAACAAGTAAAAATTACCCCAGTGATTTCCACACACCACTTCTCAAATATACTAGGATTTTTCCCAACAACCATCCACCGACTCCTTCCAAAAATTAAGCTTACTCTAGGACAATCCGCCGCCACCCAACTTGACAAAACATGACTCGAAACTATGGGACCAAAGGGCCTAGCATTAACACAAACAGCCATAGCAAAAACTATGAACAATATCACACGAGGAATAATCAAAACATACCTAACCATCTTCCTCCTAACCCTAATCTTGGCCGTTACCCCAACCCTCCTTTAAACCGCACGGAGGGCCCCACGACTTAGACCACGAGTAAGTTCTAAAACAACAAGTAAAGTTAAAAGCAACACCCAGGCGCAAATAACTAGTATAGCCCCACCAGACGAATATATTATAGCTACACCACTAATATCACCACGCAGAACAGAGAACTCCTTCAACCCATCAACAGCTACCCATGAACCTTCATACCAACCCCCTCAGAGGAACCCCGCCACCAAACCAACCCCTAGCAAGTAGACCACAACATAGCCTAGTACAGAACGATTACCCCAAGCCTCCGGAAAGGGCTCAGCAGCCAAGGCTGCCGAATAAGCAAAAACCACGAGCATTCCCCCTAAATAAATTAAAAAAAGAACCAATGATAAAAAAGAACCTCCATGACCAGCCAAAATCCCACACCCAACCCCAGCTGCAACCACCAAACCAAGGGCAGCAAAATAAGGCGTAGGATTAGAAGCAACAGCAACCAAACCTACAACCAAAGCTATCAGTAATAAAAACATAAAATAGGTCATAATTCTTACTCAGACTTTAACCGAGACCAACGACTTGAAGAGCCGTCGTTGTTATTCAACTACAAGAACCCTTAATGGCAAGCCTACGAAAAACGCATCCCCTTATTAAAATCGCTAACGGCGCACTAGTTGACCTACCAGCACCATCCAACATCTCAGTATGATGAAACTTCGGGTCTTTACTAGGACTATGCCTAGCTACCCAAATTCTAACCGGCCTATTCCTAGCTATACACTACACCTCAGATATTTCAACTGCATTCTCATCAGTAGCCCACATCTGCCGAGACGTCAACTACGGCTGACTAATCCGAAACACCCACGCTAACGGGGCATCATTCTTCTTCATCTGCATTTACATACATATCGCCCGAGGCCTATATTATGGGTCATACCTTTATAAAGAAACTTGAAACATCGGCGTAGTTCTACTGCTACTAGTTATAATAACAGCCTTCGTCGGTTATGTTCTACCATGAGGACAAATATCTTTTTGAGGCGCCACAGTAATCACAAACCTCCTATCCGCCGTACCATATATAGGGGACATACTAGTCCAATGAATCTGAGGCGGCTTCTCAGTAGACAACGCAACCCTAACGCGATTCTTCGCATTCCACTTCCTACTACCATTTATTGTCGCCGCCGCAACCATTCTACACCTACTATTTTTACACGAAACAGGATCAAACAACCCAATCGGACTAAACTCAGACGCAGACAAAATCTCCTTCCACCCATATTTCACGTACAAAGACCTCTTAGGCTTTGTAATCATACTGCTGACCCTAATACTACTAGCGTTATTTTCACCCAACCTGCTGGGAGACCCAGAAAACTTCACCCCAGCCAATCCTCTAGTCACCCCTCCACACATCAAGCCGGAGTGGTACTTCTTATTTGCCTATGCCATTCTACGATCAATCCCAAACAAACTTGGAGGTGTCCTCGCACTACTATTTTCCATTCTAGTATTAATAGTCGTGCCGCTGTTACACACCTCAAAACAACGAGGACTAACTTTCCGCCCAGTCACCCAACTACTATTTTGGACCCTAGTGGCAGACATACTTATTTTAACGTGAATTGGAGGCATACCAGTAGAGCACCCATTCATTATTATTGGACAAATCGCATCCGTCCTATATTTCGCATTATTCCTCATCTTCATACCACTAACAGGATGATTAGAAAATAAAGCACTACAATGAGCTTGCCCTAGTAGCTTAGCCTAAAAGCATCGGTCTTGTAATCCGAAGATCGGAGGTTAAATTCCTCCCTAGCGCCCAGAAAAGAGAGATTTTAACTCTCACCCCTGGCTCCCAAAGCCAGAATTCTAAACTAAACTATTTTCTGGGGATAAACCATCCCCTTATGGTATAATACAGGATATGCATAATATTGCATTGATGTGTTAATACATATATGCATTATCACCAATTCACTATCTTAACCACAAAGCAAGTACTAAATATTAGGGTATGCATAAAGCATAATTATTAAAACTCAGAAATAATTTTATATTAACCCGGGTAAAATATTAATCCCTAAAAATTTGACCTCAGAATTTTCCTTGAAATAAACAGCTAAAATTGTATTAAGAAAATATTAATGTAGTAAGAGACCACCAACTAATTTGTACAAAGGCATATCATGCATGATAGAATCAGGGACATTAACTGTGGGGGTAGCACAATATGAACTATTACTGGCATCTGGTTCCTATTTCAGGTACATAACTGTAATATCCCACCCTCGGATAATTATACTGGCATTTGATTAATGGTGTAGTACATATGTCTCGTTACCCACCAAGCCGGGCATTCTCTTATATGCATAACGTTCTCCTTTTTTTTCCTTTTCATCTTGCATCTCAAAGTGCAAGCACAAATGTGAATCAAGGTTGAGCAATTTCCTTGTTTGTGATAATATAAGTTAATTATTATAAGACATAATTTAAGAATTACATATTATTAAATCAAGTGCATAACATATACATCCTTTCTTCAACTAATCCTTATATATATCCCCCCTTTTGGTTTTTGCGCGACAAACCCCCCTACCCCCCTACGCTCGGCGAATCCTGTTATCCTTGTCAAACCCCAAAAGCAAGGAAGACTCAAGAGCGTGTTGGCCAACGAGTTGCGGTGTAAATTGGCATCCCACGTTATATATATATATATATATATATATGTGCACCAATTTTTATTGTGCCAATTTATTATTGGCCTAACAACCCCTACCAAAAACTTCACAAAAATACCTCGGCACTAAATATTCTAATATTATTTGGCG